TCTCAAATATGTCATGAAAAGAAAAATTTGAAGGGGGTAAAGTAGCTTTGTGTTGATTGTTTTCTAAATTTAAGTTTTCTTCTTCCGCATGCAAAAAAGGAATAAATAAATCAATCAAATTCCGGGAGGCTTCATAAAGCGCTTCTTTAGGAGTTAAACTTCCATTTGTCCATATTTCGAGAAAGAGTATCTCTTGTTTTTCATTCCCATTCACATAAGAATGAATACTATGATTTGCATTTCGAACAGGCATGAATACAGCATCTATAGGATAACTTCTGTCTTGACAGTTATGTAGTGTTTTTATACGATATCCGCGATTCTTTTCGATTTGTAATCCAATACACAAATTAATAGGTTCTGTTAGGTTTGCTATATGTTGTGTATTATCAACGATTTCCACAGAAGGTGGTAAAATGATGTCTTGAGCAGTTACATATCCTGGACCCTTGACACAAATAGACGCGTCACGAGTTCCATACAGATTACTTCTCAATACAATTTCTTTCAAATTCATTAAAATTTCATGTACTGATTCTTGAATACCTACTATGGTAGAATATTCATGTGGTATTTTCTCAGATTTTGCACGTGTGATACATGTTCCCTCTATTTCTCCGAGCAAAACTCTTCGCATCGCAATGCCTATCGTATCGGCTTGGCCTTTCATAAGTGGAGACAGAATAAAGCGTCCATAATAAAGACGCTTACTGTCTACTCTTGATTCAACACACTTCCACTGTAGTTGTAGTGTCCGAGTAGATACTCTTACTTTCTCTCGAACCATAGTAAAATATTTTATATTTTTTATCAAATCCTTGAATTGTTTATTTCTCTTGAAATCTCTTCAATGTTTATTTTTTTCGTTTTACATTACACACGTCTTTTTTTAGGGGACCTACATCCATTATGTGGCATAGGGGTTACATCCCGTATAAATTTTAATAGTATACCACTTCTACGAATAGCTCTTAATGCCGCATCTCTTCCGAGACCGGGACCTTTTATCATGACTTCCGCTCGTTGCATGCCTTGATCCGCTGCTGTTCGAATAGCATTTCCTGCTGCAGTTTGAGCGGCGAATGGTGTCCCCCTTCGTGTACCCTTGAATCCACAAGTACCGGCGGAGGACCAAGAGATCACCCGACCCCGTACATCTGTAACAGTCACAATGGTATTGTTGAAGCTAGCTTGAACATGAATAACTCCCTTTGGTATTTTACGAGCATGCTTACGCGAACCAATACGTCCATTTTTACGCGAACCAATTTTTGGTATAGGTTTTGCCATACTTTATTATATTTTTATTTATAAATATTTATAAATCGAAGTCCAAGATCTATGGATATATCCATTTTATGTCAAAAATAGATCCTTTACTATTTTATAATTTTCTAACTAGAATTAAGATTCTCTTTTTTTATATTAATTGTACTATTTCTATTAATTCTATAATAATAGAATTTTTTAAATAGAATTTGAAATATCAATAATTTTTTATAATATAATATTTCTTACTTAGAATATTAAATAATTTATATATATTATTATTTAATAGAAATTTATTTCATTTGTGTGTGCATCCGGTCCTTTAGAATAGAAAGCCCTCCTTTGTGGAAATATTATCCTTGTCTTTGTTTATGTCTTGGGTTGGAACAAATTACTATAATTCGCCCCCTCCTACGGATCAATCGACATTTTTCACAAATTTTACGAACAGAGGCCCTTATTTTCATATTTGTCATTCCTTAACTTAATCCCTAATCTCTTTATTGGAAGAAAATAGGGTTTCCTTCAATTTTTAACTTCTAATTGTACCCCCCCCCAAAAAAAAAAAAAATGTTTAAGTTGAAAAAAAAAAAAAAAAAAAAAAAAAAAAATGTTGAAGTTGAAAAAAAAAAAAAAGTCTAATTAAATGATTTCCATTTTCATTTTTACTTTCGTGGTCGTATACATATAAAATAAGAGTACGTCGAGTCGAATCCTTTCGGAAACATAACATAGCCTAGAATCAAACAAAATATGATTCTATAATATAAAGGAATCTGGAACATACCCTTGGGAAGTGATTCAGTAATTAAACCCCCATGAATCCATTTTCTTTTTTCTTTTAGTCTTATTCCAGTTAAAACCCTTTCGTGCATTGACTACTGTATATTCACTACTGTAAGAAGAGTGCTATTAGAAACCTGCGTTTTCTCTCTTTTTTAACAACAAAAATGGATAGAAGTTTCTCATATAATTCGGATATCAGAAAGATTACCATATATAACATAAAACTTCTCCACCGATTCTTTGTAATCGAGCCTCTCGATCTGTCATTATACCTCTAGAAGTAGAAAGAATTACAATTCCCATTCCTCCTAAAATTCTAGGAATTCGTTGATAATTAGAATAAATTCGTAGACCGGGTGTACTGATCCGTTTTAAAATTAAAACAGTTTTATATGATCCTTTCCTATTTCTTCTATACCGTAGAGTTAAAACTAAAAAATATTTGTCGCCTTCCCTATGTTTTCTCACGTTTTCAATAAAACCCTCTCGTAAAAGTATTTTAACAATGTTTTTGTTGATGTTAGTAGATGGTATTTGAACCATTCCTTTTCTATTCATGTCAACATTTCGTATAGAGGTTATTACGTCAGCGATGGTGTCCTTACTCATGATAAACGAAAATGATTGTTGCCCTGATTTTTGATATAATCAACGTGCTGCTTTTTCTATTTTTTATTCAATAAAATATCTAATATTGATATCTCTTTTGAGGTTATGAAATCTTTATGAAATTCTTTATGAAATATTAAATTATATATAATAATTACTACAAAAGGTATATGTGTGAGATATAATCTATTAATGAATCTATTTCATTCACAAATAATATATCTATGTCAGGGTCTCGTCTTATAATACCTCGGGCGCTAAGGAAACTATTTTAGTGAAATTATACTGTCTCAATTCTCTGGCGATTGCGCCAAAAATTCGAGTTCCTTTTGGATTTCCTTCTTGATCAATGACGACCGCAGCATTATCATTATAGTGTATTATCATACCGTTGCTACGTTTGAGTTCTTTACAAGTACGTACAATTACAGCTCTAATCACTTCGGATCTTTCTAAAGGCGTATTTGGTACAGCTTCCTTTATTACAGCAACAACAATGTCACCAATATAAGCATATCGTCGATTACTAGCTCCTATGATTCGAATACACATCAATTCGCGGGCTCCGCTGTTATCGGCTACATTCAAATGGGTTTGAGGTTGAATCATATCATTTATTTTATCTGTTCTTTCAGTCCAAAGGTTGAAGTAAAAAAAAAAAATATTCTGTGTTACAAACAAAAAAGAAATCTACAATTGCCATTTTTTTTGCCTCCTAAGACCTCTTTCCTTTGCTTTGGTTCTCATTTTTATCCTGAAATAATGAATTGAGTTCGTATAGGCATTTTTGATGCTGCTATTGAAATAGCCTTTCGGGCTATATTTTCTGCGACTCCGCCCATTTCATAAAGTATTCTACCTGGTTTAACGACAGCTACCCAATATTCGGGAGATCCTTTTCCCGAACCCATACGTGTTTCGGTAGGTCTTATTGTAATCGGTTTGTCTGGAAATATGCGAACCCATATTTGTCCACCCCGGCGGACATTTCGTGACATTGCTCGCCGCCCCGCTTCTATTTGTCTAGATGTGATCCAAGCGGGCTCAAGTGCCTGAAGAGCATATCTTCCGAAGCAAATATGATTACCTCGATAGGATATTCCTTTCATTCTTCCTCTATGTTGTTTACGGAATCTGGTTCTTTGGGGGTTATAGTTGATGGTTGTTTTTCAATTCCATCGCTATTACAGAACCGTACATGAGATTTTCACCTCATACGGCTCCTCGCGAATGAAGCGATTCAAAAATAAAAAGAAAATAAATAGATTTAACCGAGAAAATAATATAAAAAAAATATACATATGTTTAATAAAGAATATGATAGAATCACGGGATTTTTCAAGATTTCATAGAATCTATTGGTCTATTGGAAATTTGTATATCTTGTTTTGATATATAACTAGATAATGTTGTTTTGTTATGTTAGAAGGTTCTAACGAATTTCTAAAATTCAATAAAATAAAAAAAAAAAAAAATTTCGCGGGCGAAAATGGACTCTTTCATTATCAATTTCAGATGAAATGTAGGGTTATAGGCCATGACTCCTCAAAAAAAAAAAAAAAACGGATTGGTTCTTGTGGTTCGTTTCGCCATCCCACCCAATGAATCATTAAGATTTGTTTTTAATAAAATCTTCAGTATTCACAGGTTCCGTCGTTCCCATCGCTTCTTGATTAATGGTTAGGTCTGAATTCTACAACGGAGCCTATCTAATAACTAATAAGATTTTAAATAAGATTATCTTTTTTCTTGAATCAACCTTCTTAGTTTTTATTGACTCGTGGCTCTTGATTTGTTTGTTCTAGGAATATATTCTTCTATAATATGATAGGGATTAATTAATATTGATGCTTTATTACACTACTTTTTATGAGATGACCCATCGACCTTTACATATTAGAATTCTATATCATTGATATTCTTTTTCTCTCTTTCTTTCAACCCTTCATTTATCCGTATATTCTTATTGCTTTACAACTCATAATCAGATTCGTTTTTCTTCCTTTTTTTTTTTTTATATGCAATATTTCAATTGTTATAATTATACCCCCAAATTCTATCTTTTATTTCGATTTTTTATTTATTTTGATTAGTTTTTTATAGATCCAGATAATGCGAAGCGATGAGTTGGTTATTAGTTCTTTATTAATTAATTCATACTACGAGTCGGTTTATTTTTTTTTTTTCTGGAATTATAACTACTCTAAAAAAAAAACCAACGAGTCGCACACTAAGCATAGCAATTCTATCAATATCAAAATCAAATGATTAATCGAATTTATTCAATCTTATAAAAATTTCTCATTTTTTTTTTTAATAAGAAAATCGGAATTTGT